ATTTATATTAAGGCATATAGCCTCTTGATCTCGTGGATTTACTGTGATTATTTAATGATATATTTATATCATTTATAAATCATGGTTTTTAATAGCCCTTTGATCTCGTGGATTTACTGTGATTATTTAATGATATATTTATATCATTTATAAATCATGGTTTTTAATAGCCCTTTGATCTCGTGGATTTACTGTGATTATTTAATGATATATTTATATCATTTATAAATCATGGTTTTTAATAGCCCTTTGATCTCGTGGATTTACTGTGATTATTTAATGATATATTTATATCATTTATAAATCATGGTTTTTAATAGCCCTTTGATCTCGTGGATTTACTGTGATTATTTAATGATATATTTATATCATTTATAAATCATGGTTTTTAATAGCCCTTTGATCTCGTGGATTTACTGTGATTATTTAATGATATATTTATATCATTTATAAATCATGGTTTTTAATAGCCCTTTGATCTCGTGGATTTACTGTGATTATTTAATGATATATTTATATCATTTATAAATCATGGTTTTTAATAGCCCTTTGATCTCGTGGATTTACTGTGATTATTTAATGATATATTTATATCATTTATAAATCATGGTTTTTAATAGCCCTTTGATCTCGTGGATTTACTGTGATTATTTAATGATATATTTATATCATTTATAAATCATGGTTTTTAATAGCCCTTTGATCTCGTGGATTTACTGTGATTATTTAATGATATATTTATATCATTTATAAATCATGGTTTTTAATAGCCCTTTGATCTCGTGATTTACTGTGATTATTTAATGATATATTTATATCATTTATAAATCATGGTTTTTAATAGCCCTTTGATCTCGTGGATTTACTGTGATTATTTAATGATATATTTATATCATTTATAAATCATGGTTTTTAATAGCCCTTTGATCTCGTGGATTTACTGTGATTATTTAATGATATATTTATATCATTTATAAATCATGGTTTTTAATAGCCCTTTGATCTCGTGGATTTACTGTGATTATTTAATGATATATTTATATCATTTATAAATCATGGGTTTTAATAGCCCTTTGATCTCGTGGATTACTGTGATTATTTAATGATATATTTATATCAATTATAAATCATGGTTTCTAATAGCCTTTTGATCTCGTGGATTCACTGTGGATTTTAATGGTTTGTTTATAACAATTTAAATCCGTTGATCTCGTGGATTCACTGTGGATTTTAATGGTTTGTTTATAGCATTTTTAAAATAAAGTACAAACTGTTCGTTGATCTCGTGGATTCACTGTGGATTTTAATGGTTTGTTTATAGCATTTATAAAATAAAGTAACAAACTGTTCGTTGATCTCGTGGATTCACTGTGGATTTTAATGGTTTGTTTATAGCATTTATAAAATAAAGTAACAAACTGTTCGTTGATCTCGTGGATTCACTGTGGATTTTAATGGTTTGTTTATAGCATTTATAAAATAAAGTAACAAACTGTTCGTTGATCTCGTGGATTCACTGTGGATTTTAATGGTTTGTTTATAGCATTTATAAAATAAAGTAACAAACTGTTCGTTGATCTCGTGGATTCACTGTGGATTTTAATGGTTTGTTTATAGCATTTATAAAATAAAGTAACAAACTGTTCGTTGATCTCGTGGATTCACTGTGGATTTTAATGGTTTGTTTATAGCATTTATAAAATAAAGTAACAAACTGTTCGTTGATCTCGTGGATTTTCTGTGATGTTTGCTTGTTTGTTTGTTTGTTTGTTTGTTTGTTTGCTTTGTGTTCTTGAGGAATTCGGTCAAACTAAAAGTTTGTTTAAATTTGAAAGTTTGTTGTTCTAGATAGATTTGCGTTGTTTGTTTGTTTGTTTGTTTGTTTGTTTGTTTGTTTGTTTGTTTGTTTGTTTGTTTGTTTGTTATTCTAGTTGAATACGGTCAGACTCGATTTTCGTGAAATTCGTCATCTCGACGAATTTGTGCTACTTTAAATTTTGTTTGTTTGCTTGTTTGTTCATTTGTTCGTTGTTTCAGTTGAATATCGGACAAAATTGATGATTTTTTACGATTTTTATGTCTAAAGAGAATTGATTAAAGGACCAAAAAATAAAGAAAGGTGGAGTAAGAGATTGAGAATATGGTACCAACCTTCAATGGAACCTTAGGAAGCACTGGCCTTGGGGATGCAGGAGATAAAAAAAAAAAAGACCAGATGAGGCAGCGGCCAAGGATTGTTGAGTCATGGACTGAATGTAGCAATATAAGCTGCAACTACAGGCCTCTTAAAGGGGGACGTGGTTATGATTAAGGGTTAGGTGTGCCTGACTAAACGCCCGTAGGTCTCGGAAAGAGCAAATTGTGTTGCAACCTCGATATATGACCCACGAGACTGGTGATGAATAGCATAGATGCAAGGATTGGTTATTTCACGTGAGAGGTCCGATCAATAAATGACCGGTTGGAGGTGCATGATGTAATACTGGAGAGGATTACTGTGACAATATTCATGCGGTATATATGTAATGTGCTATATATATATATGTGTTAATACATACCCATAATGTACTAATGTATATATATACATATTATGTATATTGCATAATATTCATGTGGTAAAAAATTTTATGTAATATATACATAGATAAGAAGTAGACATTTATGTCTGCTGTGCCGCGAGGCAAAAATCAAAAGAAGACTTGCGGTCTATCGCTGGGATCCAGAGCCAGGGTTTTGATTAAACTATCTTTTGATCTCGGGGGAAGTCCCATTTTTAGTTTACAAGTCTAATGCTTTAGTTGTTAAGCTACCGAGATAGTTGTGATATTGTAGTTTGTTTTCTAGGAAGGAGGTGGTTGGTAGTGCTAGAATGATAATGATGAAGTAGAATGCTGAGGCGATTTGTCCAAGTGTTGTAACTGGGTAACCGCCAGGGTGGCTTCCGATTCATGTAAGGGTAAAAATTGTTGAGATAAAGGTTCAGAAGATTGTTTGGGAAATTGGTCGGAAGGTTATTGATCGCTGTTTAGACACATGGAAGATTGGAACTAATGTGAGGATTATGACGGAGGAGGCCAGGGCTAGTACTCCACCTAGTTTATTTGGGATGGATCGTAGGATTGCGTAGGCAAATAGAAAGTATCACTCTGGTTTGATGTGTTTGGGGGTTGTGAGCGGGTCTGCAATAGAGTAGTTTTCTGGTTCTGAGAACAGGTTTGGGGTAAGAAGGGTTGTAGTGGAGAGAAAAATAACTAGTCATAGGGCGCCAAGGATGTCTTTATATGTGAAGTATGGGTGGAATGTGATTTTGTCTGAGTTTGAGTTTAGTCCTGTTGGGTTGTTGGAGCCTGTTTCATGCAGAAATGCTAGGTGAATAATTGTTGTGGTTGCAATTAGGAATGGGGTGGTGAAATGAAGGGAAAATATTCGGGTTAAGGTTGGGTTTTCTACTGAGTATCCTCCTCATACCCATTCTACTAGAGTGGTGCCTAGATATGGAATAGTCGAAATTAGGTTTGTAATAACGGTAGCAGCTCAAAAAGATATCTGTCCTCATGGGAGAATGTATCCTATAAAAGCTGTGAGTATGGTTAGTAAGAATAGGGTTACCCCTACAAGTCATGTTTTTTTAAAAGTGTAGGATCCGTAGTACAGGCCTCGGGCGATGTGTAGGTATATAAGGATAAAGAATATTGAGGCTCCGTTTGCGTGGATGTTCTGTATGAGTCATCCAAGGTTGATATCTCGTGAAATGTGAATGATTGAGTCAAAGGCGGATGAGGTTCCTGTTGTGTAGTGTATCGAAAGAAGTAGGCCTGTAATAATCTGAATTATTAGGGATATGGCTATTAGTGACCCAAAGTTTCATATTGCTGAGATGTTGGAGGGTGATGGCAAGTTTGTGGTAGAGCGGTTGGTGTGTGTTTTTTGAGGGGGTTTGGAGGTGAACATGGGTTTTTATAGTTGAATAACAACACTGGTTTTTCGAATCAGAGGTCTAGAAGATTTTTAGTGAAAACTATGAACTTAGTTTTTTTATTGAGTGCGGGGTTTTTTATGGGGGTGGTTGGGGTGGTATCTAACCCCTCTTCTTGTTTTGCAGCGAGTGCACTAATGGTGGCGGCTGGGTTTGGTTGTGGGGTTGTGGCTGAGTTGGGTAGTCCGTTTTTGGCTTTGGTGTTATTTATTGTTTATTTAGGTGGGATGCTTGTAGTTTTTGTGTACTCAGTGGCGATATCTTCTGACTTGTATCCAAAGGCTTGGGGTAATTTAAGTGTTGGTTTGTGTGCGGTGTCTTATATTATGGTGGCGACATGTGTTTGTGTCTGTGGCGGCTCTTATTTGTATTCGGGGGGGTCTTATAAGTTGGCTACAAGTATGGGGTTTGACTCTGGTGTAGGGGGGATTTGTCTATTATATAGTGTTGGTGGGTGAAGTCTGTTGATTCTTGGTGCGAGCTTGTTGTTGACGTTATTAGTTGTTTTAGAGTTAGTTCGTGGTATTTTTTTTGGGGTGTTAAAGGGTGCTAGTAGGTAGTGATTGCTAGAGCAAGAGCTGTTGTGATTAGGATTGATAGTAGGTAGTTTTTTATTAGCCCTTTTTGGGAGGATGTTATTTTTGATAGTGTCAGGTTGACTTTGTTGGCTGTAAGGGGTCCAGATTTTTCTAATCATAAGAGGTCTGTGAGTTGATGTGGTAGCAGGTAACTTGAGTTTAGGGAGGTGTTTGGAATACTTCGGTGAAGTATTTTGAAGAATGATAGGTTGTTTAGTAGTATTACGATGTTGTGTTTATTATTAAGACTTGTGTGTGAGTTAAAAAACTCTAGGGTTAAATAGGTCCCTGTGGCCATTGCTATTACTGGGATGAGTTTTGTAAACGTTGTTAGAGTTATTGTGGTGTCTAATATGGTTGTAATTAGTGTTGGGCCAATGGCAATTGTTGTCAGAGTGAGGCGGATTAGTGGTTTTGTTTGTGGTGAATTTGGTTCTGAGAATGATACTATTGGTTTGTGGTTTGGGGTCTTAGTTGTTGTTGAAATAATTATTCGTAGGGTGTATGAGGTGGTTATTGTGGTTGAAATAAGCGTGGCTAAGAGGGTTCAAGAATTTAAATGAGAGCATAATATGGTTTCAAGGATTGTATCTTTTGAGTAAAATCCGGATAAGAATGGAAGTCCTGATAGGGTTAGTCCGTTTACTGTAAGGGCTGTTGATGTAATAGGAAGTGTGGTTTTTATGTGGCCCATTTTTCGGATGTCCTGTTCATTTTGAGTATTATGGATAATTGAGCCGGCTGCTAGGAAGAGGGTGGCTTTGAATGTTGCGTGTGAAATTATGTGGAGAATTGCTAGATTTGGGCAGTTTATCCCAATTGCTGTTATTATTAGGCCGAGTTGGCTAGAGGTTGAAAGGGCAATGATTTTTTTTATATCGTTTTGTGCTAGTGCTGATGTGGCGGCGTAAATTGATGTTGCTGTACCAAGGTGTAGGCATACGGATAGTGGAAGTTGGGATTTAATTATTGGGTGAAGTTGGGCTAGTAGGTAGATTCCCGCGACCACTATGGTGCTAGAGTGGAGTAAGGCGGATACGGGGGTTGGCCCTTCTATGGCAGCGGGAAGTCATAGGTGTATTAAGAATTGGGCAGACTTTCCTGTTGCTGCCATGATTAGTCCTATTGAGAGAAAGATAGTCTTTGTGTCTGTGGCTAGGATTTGTTCTGTTGTTCAGGAGGCTTGGTCAATGGCAAGGGTCGCTATAACGAAGATTAGGCCGATGTCACCGATTCGGTTATAGATAATTGCTTGGAGAGCTGCTGAGTTAGCGTTTGATCGTGAAAACCATCAGTTGATAAGTAAGAATGATATAACTCCCACTCACTCTCAGCCGATTAAAAGTTGTATGAGGCTTCCTGCTGTTGTTAGTGTTATTATTGCGATTAAGAAGGTTAGTATTAGTTTTGTGAAATTTTTTGTTAGTTTTGTTTTTTTCATGTATCATTGGGAAAACTCTATGATTGACCATGTTACTACTAGGGCTGCTGGGGTAAATAGTGTTGAGTACTGGTTTATTGTTGTTGTCGTTGTGATTGTTATTGGACTAGTGTTTAGTAGGCATAAGTGGGTAGATAGGGATTTGAGGGAGTATTTAGTTATAAGCATAAGGGGGATAATTGACACTAGAAATGCTAGTTTTACGGCAAGTTTGGGGTTAAGTTTTTTGTAGAGGGCGTTTGATGTGAGGGGTATGATTAAGATAATAATAGAGAGGGTGAATAGTGTGATGGAGGCTAAATGAAGTATTACTTTTACTTGGAGTTGCACCAAGAATAGCGGCTCCTAAGGTCGTTGGATTACTGTATATCCTTTAAAAGAGACGTGTATGATGCGACTGGCAGGTTATTGCTAGAACAAAAATTTAGCAGATTTTTTTATCGTATCGGCTAGGAAGAACTGTAGTTCTGTTTTTAGGGTCACGGCCTAATGTTTGGTTGAACTATCCTGGCGTGTATTTCTTGTTAGTAGGTGTGGGTTAAATGTAAGAAGAACAATTGGGGTGATGTGTATTGTTAGTAGTAGATATTCTCGTGTGTGAGGTGGGCATAGGAGTATGTCTTTTGGAAGTTTTCCATGTTGAGTTACTGAAAGTATATAAAGTGAGTAGATTGCTGTGATAACGGTTCCGGAGGCGGAGATAATAATTGTTGGTTGAGATCAATTATAGAGGGAGGATAGAATGGTGATTTCACCGATGAGGTTAATTGTTGGTGGGATGGCTAGATTTGTTAGGTTAGCCACTAGTCACAGGGTGGTTATAAGTGGTATTGATTTTTGTAGTCCTCGCATGGCAATAATGGTTCGTGTGTTGGTTCGTTCGTAGACTATATTAGCTAAGCAGAATATTATTGAGGAGGTTAGGCCGTGGGCAATTATTAGGATTATTGTTCCAATGATGCTTCAAGGTGTCTGGATTAGTGTTGCTGAGATTACTAATCCTATGTGCCCTACGGATGAGTAAGCGATTATTGATTTTAGGTCTGTTTGTCGAATGCAGGTTAGTCCTGTTATGATAAGACCTCACATGGCTAGAAGTATTGGTGGGTAGATTAGTGTGTGTGATATTGGGGTTAGAATGGCTGAAATTCGGATAATTCCGTATCCGCCTAGTTTTAGTAGTACTGCTGCTAAGACTATAGAACCTGCGATCGGGGCTTCAACATGGGCTTTAGGTAGTCATAGGTGAAGCCCGTATATTGGTAGTTTTACTATAAAGGCTAAGATACAGGCTACTCAGATTGTGTTGTTTGTGTACAGATCTGGTGGTCCGGGGTTAAGCGTTGCTATTATTAGGAAGTTTGAGTGGTGGTTTTGGTTAATAATAAATAGGATGGTGTTAAAGAGTGGAAGTGACCCCAATAGGGTGTAGAATATGAAATAGCTTCCGGCCTCTAGGCGTTTTGGTTGTATGCCCCATCGTGTAATTAGGATTATGGTAGGAATTAGTGTAGACTCGAATATAATGAAGAATATGATTAGGTTGTTAGCAGATAGGGTTATTGTAAGAAGTAGTTGTATTGTGGTCATATTAGCTAGGAATAGTCGTTTTCGGGTGTCAGGTTCTGGTTTTATATGGTTTTGGCTTGCCATAATTATTACCGGGAGAAGTCAGAAGGATAAAATTAATAGGGGGGCTGAAATTTGGTCTACAGTAAAATAGTTGTTGGAGAATGTGCTAGTTAATATGAGTGGGTTATAAAATAATTGTAGGCTTAGGAGGGCTAGGATTGTTGTATATGCAGTGAGTGTGGTCGATAGGAGGTTTTGTTTGATTATCAGGGTTGTTGGGATTAACAGGGCTGTTGGGACTAATATTTTTAGCATTGAAGTAGGGTCATGGTTTTTGTTAAGTCACTTGAATTGTTGTTTGAGGAGATTTTTAGAATGGTCAGTCCGACGCCAGCTTCGCAGGCCCCGATTGTAAGGATAATGATTGGGGTTGTTGCGGTGTGGGGATCATTAAGCGTTAATGTGGTGGTGCTTAAGAATATGGTAAGAATTATGCTTTCAATGCATAGAAGGATTAGTATTAGGCGGGCTTGGTTAATGGCTGTTCCGGCCAACCCCAGTACGAAGGAGGTGAGTAAAATTAGGTGTGTTTTTATCATTTTAGAAATTCAGGACTATTCTGAGGTTGCTAGTTCGAAGGTAGCTGTTTTAGTTAAACTAATTTCTTATTTTGTTCAGTCCAAAGCCCCTTGGCTTCATTCGTGTGCTAGTCCGATTGTTAGTAGGAGTAAAATTGTAAGTGCTAACACTATTGTTGTAGTGGGTGCTACATTGAGTGCTCATGGAAGTGGCAAGAGTAGTGCGATTTCTAGGTCGAAAAGTAGGAAGAAAACTGCTACTAGGAAGAATTGAAGTGAAAATGGTAGTCGGGCGCTTTCTAGGGGTGAGAACCCGCATTCGTATGGGGACAGTTTTTCTTGGTCAGGCACGGCTAGTGGAAGTCAGCTAGAGATTGTTAGGATGGTTAGTGGAATTATTGTTATTGTGGTTACTGTGGTAATAATAGTCATAATACTGCCCCTTAGGGTACTAAGATTTGATGATTGGAAGTCAACCGTACTTGTTGTACTAGGGCAGCAGGTACCCCATCAGTAAACAGAGGTAAATAAGAAGATTCATACTAGATCTACGAAGTGTCAGTATCAGGCTGCAGCTTCAAATCCAAAGTGGTGGGATGTTGTGAAGTGAGATAGTTTCTGTCGAATTAAGCAGGTTGCTAGGAATGTTGTCCCGATAATTACGTGTAGGCCGTGGAATCCTGTAGTGAGGAAGAAAGTAGAGCCATAGGCTCCGTCTGAGATTGAGAATGGGGCTTCGTAGTATTCTATTGCCTGGAGTGCGGTAAAATATAGGCCTAGAAGGATTGTTACCGTTAGGGCGCTGATTGAGTTTTTTCGGGCTCCGTCTATGATGGAGTGGTGGGCTCATGTGACGGTGAGCCCTGAGGCTAACAGGACTATTGTGTTTAGTAGTGGGACTTCAAATGGGTCTATCGGAGAAACTCCTTTTGGTGGTCATTGAAGCCCTAAACTGTGTGATGGGTTGAGGCTTAGGAAGAAGAATGTTCAAAAAAATCCAAAGAAGAAGAGGATTTCGGATGTAATAAATAGGACCATCCCGTATTGAAGGCTTTTTTGTACTTTCTTGGTGTGGTGTCCTTGTAGTGTCCCCTCTCGAATAATATCTCGTCATCATTGAGAGGCTGTAAGTAGTAGTGTTGTGAGTCCGAGGTTTGCTAGGGCTATTGTTTTTAGGTGTATTCATACTACTAGTCCGGAGGTTAGGATCAGGGTTGAGATGGCACCAAGGATTGGTCATGGGCTTGGTGTCACTATGTGAAATGGGTGTATTTGGTGGGTCATAAGCGTTTTCTTGTAGGTATAGGGTGATTAGTAGTGCGAATACGTAGGCTTGAATTAGCGCAACGGCTATTTCAAGGATTGTAAGTAGTACCAAGAGGGTGGCCGTGAAGGCAGATGCTGCTATGGTGGTGGACATGGTGGCTATGATGGCTAGTGAGACTAGCTGTAATAGAAGGTGGCCTGCGGTTAGATTGGCTGTTAGTCGTACGCCCAGGGCTAAGGGTCGGATAAGTAGGCTGGCTGTCTCAATGAAGATTAGGATTGGAATTAGTGGGGTTGGTGTGCCCTCTGGCAGAAGGTGGGCTAATGAGCGTGATGGAAAGTTGCGTATGCCTGTTATTACGGTGGCCAGCCATAGGGGAGCTGCTAGGGCCAGGGTTGTTGATAGTTGGGTGGTTGGGGTGAACGTGTAGGGCAATAAGCCTGTTGTGTTTATTGTGGCAAGGAGCAGTACTAGGGCGGTTAATATTGGGGTTCATTTTTGGCCTAGCGGGGGTATTTTTACTATGATGGTTTTTATTGTTTTTTTAATAAGTCAGGTGTAGATGGTCGTTAGTCGATTGTTTTTTAGTCGGTATGTTTTGATTTGTACAATTATAATAGGTAGTAGTAAGATTGCGGGTAGGAGGGAGGTGTTGAATAGTTGGGGGGTATTGAATTGGTCAAATAGGTTTAGTGTCATGTTCAGGTTCATGGGGTTTTTGCAGTTTTGAGGTTTTGGGTAGTTGGGTTGGCAGTTTGGTTGGAGTTGAGGACTTTTGTTATTATGATTAGTAGAAATAGTCATGTGATTAGTATTACGGTAAACCAAGGGGTTGGGTTGAGCTGGGGCATTTCATTTGGGGGAGAGGGGTGTCCCTTTTCTAGTTTAAAAGTCTAGTGCTATTTGCAAGCTTCCTAATGTACGGTGTGTGGAGTCAGTTCTCGAAGTGTTTTACTGGAATTGATTCTATTGTGATTGGCATAAAGCTGTGGTTTATCCCACAAATCTCTGAGCATTGGCCATAAAATACTCCGTGGCGTGGTGAGATAAATGTTAGTTGATTAAGTCGGCCTGGGATGGCGTCTGTTTTGATTCCGATGGTTGGAAGAGTTCATGAGTGTAGTACGTCTTCTGCTGATACCAGGAGTCGAATGAGTGAGTTTGTTGGAATAACCATTCGATGGTCTACTTCTAGTAGTCGTGGGGACCCATTTTCTAGGTTTAGTTCTTGGGTCATGTATGAGTCGAAGGTTTTATCTCCTAAGTCAGAGTATTCGTAGCTTCAGTACCACTGGTGTCCTAATGTTTTGATAGTTAAGTGGGGTGACTCTTGGTTTTCGAGCAGGTATAGTGTTCGTATGGATGGGGTAGCAATAAATACTAGAACTAAGACTGGTAATAAGGTTCACATGAATTCTAGTTGGTTGGCGTCTGATAGTGCTGAATCATATAGTTTTGTGGTGGTGATAACTATCAAGGTGATAGAAACTGAGAGGCCAATTACCAAGGATGTGGCTATGGCATAATCGTGGAAGTAGATGAGTTCTTCTATTGTCGGTGATATAGCGTTGTTTAGTGCGAGTTGTAATGGTTCGGCCATGAGTAAGGCTCATAGGTTACCTCCTATATGTTGATGCTGACGGGGTCATGTAATTGTTATACTAGGGCCTTATGTAAGAGGGTTGCTAGGTGGATTGCGGTTGGTTTGAAGTCAAAGGTTGGGGGTTCGACTCCTCCCCCTCTTGTTCGTGTCTGTGTGGATTGGTTTCTAGTGCTATTTAGAGTGCACTGATGAGAGTGGGTTAAATGTGTGATGTTTTGGTGGGTGGTTGAGTATTCACTCTTGCATTTTTATGTTGGCTTGGGTTAGCGGTAGTTTTCGTTTTATGGTGAAGGCCTCTCAAATAATTGCTATGAGTAGCAGTGCGCCGAGTATTGAGATGGTGGACCCGATTGATGCCACGGAGTTTCATATTGTGTAGGCTTCTGGGAAATCTGAGTATCGGCGTGGTATTCCGGCTAGTCCTAGCATGTGCTGCGGGAAGAAGGTTATGTTTACTCCTAAAAACATTGTTCAGAATTGAATTTTTGTTAGAGTTTGATTTAGGGTGAAGCCTGTTAATATCGGAAATCAGTAGATGATTCCGGCTATGATTGCAAATACGGCGCCCATTGATAGTACATAGTGGAAGTGGGCTACTACGTAGTAAGTGTCGTGTAGCAGGATGTCTAAGGATGAGTTTGATAGTATGATTCCAGTTAGTCCGCCAATAGTGAATAAGTAGATAAAGCCAACAGCCCATATTATTGGGGGGGTTCATTGTATTTTTCCTCCTAGGATTGTGGCGGTTCAGCTAAATACTTTAATTCCGGTTGGCACGGCGATGGTCATTGTTGCTGCGGAAAAGTAGGCTCGTGTATCAATGTCTAGGCCAACTGTGAATATGTGGTGTGCTCACACGACGAACCCCAGAACTGTGATTGCTATCATGGCTCACACTATGCTGTGGTATCCAAATGGTTCTTTTTTGCCTGAGTAGTGTGTTACGATGTGTGAGATGATTCCGAATCCTGGGAGAATCAAAATGTAGACCTCCGGGTGCCCAAAGAATCAGAATAAGTGTTGGAATAGAATTGGGTCTCCTCCTCCAGAGGGCTCAAAGAATGCTGTGTTTAGGTTTCGATCCGTTAGAAGTATTGTGATTGCTGCGGCTAGTACTGGGAGTGACAGAAGTAAAAGAATTGCGGTGAAGAAAACAGATCAAATAAATAGGGGTCAATTGTACGGTGAGGCCGGGTTTGGGCCCATGTTAATGCAGGTAGTAATAAAATTGATTGCGGCTATAATTGAGGAGGCCCCGGCTAGATGTAGGGCAAAGATGGCTAGGTCTATTGATGGTCCGGAGTGGGCGGTGTTGCTTGACAGTGGTGGGTAGATTGTTCATCCTGTGCCGACCCCTGTTTCGAACCCAGAGGAGAGTAATAATAGAAGAAAAGAGGGGGGGAGAAGTCAGAAGCTTATGTTGTTTATTCGTGGGAATGCTATGTCTGGAGCTCCCAGTATAAGGGGCACTAATCAGTTTCCGAACCCGCCGATTATAACGGGTATAACTATGAAGAAGATTATTACAAGTGCGTGAAATGTGATAAACACGTTATATAGGGAGTCTCCTCCCATAGTTTGTCCGGGTTGTATTAGTTGGGCTCGGACGAGGAGGCTTACTAGTGATCCTACAAGGCCTGCTGCGGCCCCGAATAGAAAGTATAGAGTTCCAATATCTTTGTGGTTTGTTGATAGTAGTCATCGGGTAAAGAAGGACATGGACAGGTGGCTGATTTTAGGCGGTGGGTTGTAAACTCATTTATGGGAAAATTCCCCCGGTTCGGCCCAGCAAACCCAAATTGCAAATTTGGAGAAGAATTTTCATTCCTGGGTCTACTCCTTTATAAAAGGGAGTAGACGGATTAATGCCCTCTGGATTGGGCGACCAGCTGTTAACTGTTATTTGTGGGATCAAGGCCCACTAGTCCGTGGTTTGAGCCTTAATTTAAATAAAGTGTCTGAGTTGCATTCAGGTGATGTGGGTAAGATCTCGCAGGCTTTAGTCAGGTACTAAGAGGGTGGATACTCTTGTCTGTGACTTTGAAGGTCTCCGGTTTGAGTGTTATCCTAAGTACCTGCGTGTTATTTTGTTATTGCAGGTAGAATTATTGTGGTTGTCATGGTTGTAGGGGTGAAAATTATTGCTTTAGTTTTAATTTTTTGTCGTCATTTCATTGTTGAGGTGGTGGAGTTTGGGGGATTTAGTAGTGCTGTTAGGTAGGCGGTTCGTAGGTAGAATACTAGGCTAAGCAGTGAGGTTGCTATTGTTGTGACGGCGATCGGTGTCAGGTTTTGGGCTACAAGTTCGTTTAAAATTATTAGTTTTGGTAGGAATCCTGTAAGCGGGGGTAATCCGGATATTGAAAGTAGCATGAGTGTTAGTATTATTGCTGTGACGGGGGATGTTGATCATGTGGTTGTTATGCTTTGAAGTGTTTTTGTGGAGGATGTTTCTATTATCATCATAGTCGGGATAATAATGGCCATGTAAATTAGGATGTTTATTATTGAAGTCTTTGGTTGTGAGGTGAGGATTATTAATGTTCAGCCCATGTTGGCAATTGATGAGTACGCTATTATTTTTCGTAATTGTGTTTGGTTTATTCCGCCCCATCCGCCTAAAGTTGTGGATAGGAGGCCTATAATAAGTGTGAGGTTTGATGGGGCTTTATTGGAGATTGAGATAAGTAGGATAATAGGGGCAATTTTTTGTCAGGTAGAAATTAGTATGGCGGTGGTTATTGTGCTTCCTTGCATTACTTCTGGTAGTCAGAAGTGTGTTGGTGTGGTGCCCGCTTTTATTGTTAGGGCGATTAGCATTAGAGTTGGTGTGTGTTTACTGTCTATTTGTGTGATAGATCAGGTCCCAGTGTATCAGGCGTTGGCGGTGCTAGAGAATAGTAACAGGGAGGAGGCAATAGCCTGTGTTAGGAAGTATTTTGTTGAGGCTTCGATTGCCCGGGGGTGTTTTGTTTTGGAGATAATTGGTAGGGCGGCTAGCGTATTTATTTCTAGGCCTAGTCAGGCTATAAGTCAGTTATTACTAACTAGGACTAGAGCTGTGCTGAGGATTAGTCCTGTTATGATGATTAGGTTAGGTATTGGTTGCATTGTCAGGAGGTAGGCTATCTACCGTTTTTGGGGTATGGGCCCAATTGCTTTTGTAGCAGATCCTGATGGAAATGAGAGAGGCGGCTCTGTGTCTATTTTATCAAAATAGCCCTTATGTTTCGGGCACATTTCTGTTTGTAGGGTGTAGTATTATTGGGCATACGAAGAGTTTTGGACTTTTAGATGGAGGTTCGAGTCCTCTTTCCCTAGGTGTAGTTGTTTGGTGGGATTGAGGTTGTTGATAGAAGGAGGGTTGTGGAAAGAAGGCACATAGCCAGGGTTATTGGTAAGAATTGTTTTCAAATAAGGTGTATTAGTTGGTCGTAGCGGAATCGGGGGTAGGATGTTCGGATTCATACGAATCCTATTGTTAGGAGTAATGCTTTGGTTATCAGATTTAATGTGAATGTTGTTTGGTTTTCTTGTAATTTTGGGCTTATGAATAAGATAGCTGAGAGCGTGTTTATCATTAGGATGTTTGAGTATTCGGCCAGGAAGAGTAGGGTAAATATTCCTCCGGAATACTCTACGTTGAACCCCGATACCAACTCTGATTCCCCCTCTGTTAGGTCAAATGGGGCTCGGTTTGTTTCTGCAATGGTGGAGATGTACCATATTAGTATGAGGGGTCAAGAGGTGGTTATTATTCAGGTGGATTCTTGGGTTGTGGAGAATAGTTGAAGTGTGTACCCGCCTGCTTGTGAAGCCAAGCATATTAGGATAAGTCCTAGTGTTACTTCGTATGAGATGGTTTGTGCTACGGCTCGCAGGGCGCCCATGAGTGCGTATTTTGAGTTTGAGGCTCAGCCTGATCATAGGATGGTGTAAACAGCCGTGCTTGATAAAGCCATTAGGAATAGGAGGCCTAAGTTCATGTTTATAAGTGGGTTTGGCATTGGTAGTGGTGTTCAGACGATTAAGGCTAGGGTGAGGGCTAGTGTTGGAGCGGTAATGAATATCATTGGGGAGGCTGGTGTTGGGGTTGTCTGTTCTTTAACGAGTAGTTTTATGCCATCGGCTATTGGTTGGAGTAGGCCTATTGGACCTACAGTGTTTGGGCCTTTACGAAGTTGTGCGGCTCCCATTATTTTTCGTTCTAGTAAAGTTAGGAAGGCTACCGCTATTATTGTGGAGGCAATTATGGTGACTAGGTTTATTATTAGGGGTGTATGCATGTGCTGGTGAGACGGTTTGAACGTCTGGTAGAAGGGTTTAAGTCTTTTGCATTTTCCTGGCTCTGCCACACCAAGCGCAATTTTTGCCCACACGCTAGGCGTGTGGGCAACCCCTTTTTTTGGGGCGGGGCGGGGGGTCTGCGATGGATTTTATTCGTTCGCAGTTTTTAGCAGTTAGGGGGTAATATTAAAATGGCCCCTGCTTCATCGGTCCTCTCGTACTGGGTGAAGCGCTTAAACAGATATAGACCGACCTGGATTGCTCCGGTCTGAACTCAGATCACGTGGGGTTTTAATCGTTGAACAAACGAGCCCTTAATAGCTTTTGCGCCATTGGGATACCCTAATCCAACATCGAGGTCGTAAGTATTCTTGCTGATATGGACTCTTTAAGAATGTGGCGCTGTTATCCCTGGAGTAGCTTGGTTCTTTGATCAGTAGTACTGGGTCGATTTGGTTTGTGTCGGTTGGCTTGTTGGCCGCGTGACGGGTTTATGAGATTTGTGTTTCTCTTTGGTTGCCCCAACCAAAAATGTCTCGATCATTAGTTGATGGACACTTAAAGTTTCACAGGGTCTTTTTGTCTTGTTTTTGTATGTCCGCGTTTGCACGGACAGTTCAGGTTCATTGGCCGGCCTAAAGAGACAGTCCCTCTCTCATGTAGCCGTTCATGCGGGTCCCTATTTGGGGGACAAATGATTTTGCTACCTTTGCACGGTTATAAGCGCGGCCATTTAAGGGGTCTACCCTCACTGGGCAGGCAACACCTTTAATATGTCTTGGTTGGCTAAAGGCTATGTTTTTGGTAAACAGTTGGAGGGGGTGTTTGCCGAGTTCCTTTTTAGGCTTTGGGTCATCCGTAGGCAATCCTGAGTTGGTCTTACAGTTTGTTTTATGCGGAAAAATAAAGTTTCATGTTTCCTTTTATGGTCTGATAAGATTAAAATTTTGTCTTTGGAGAATGTTTCTTATTACTAGTTTTAGCATCGTTTCTTCTACTAATGTAGAATAGCCTGGGTTGTGGTCAGGAGGTGCGGTGTGTATTGTATTTTTATTTTATTACTATGACGAGATATTCTTTGGTGGCTGTTTTGAAGCCTACAGTTTGTGTTGGTGTGCTTACTCTCTGGTTAAGGCTGTATCCTTTGTCAATGGAGCTGTACCTTCATTGACTAGTTCTTGGGAGAAGGGTGTGTTAGTGTTCTACATGGTCCCCCAAGATTGAACTAAAGTTCATGTATCAGGCAACCAGCTATCGGCAAGTTCGATTGGTTTTTCGCCTCTATTTTCAGGTCTTCCCGTTCTTTTGCTACAGAAGGGGGTTCGTTCTATTAACTGCCTAAAAATAGCTCACTTGCATTCGGGGGGTCAGACTTGGGTGTCATCTTGTCTGGGGGTTCTTGCTAAACGGTAATGCAAGAGGTACGGGGTTTTATTCCTGCTTTTTTTTGCTTGTGGTGTTTCTTTCACCTTTTCTTCACAGTACTGTCTCTATTGCGTCTGTGGTTGGGTTCGGTCGCAGCTACTTTCTTGTGGCAAATGTTTTGGTTGTTTTTTTGGTTGTTTGTGTTTTTGTTTGGGCTTGGTGGTGGCTCAAAAAGGTCTGTGTTTAACATTTTTCGTGTGTAAAACGAAAGCTTTATAATAAGCTACTTTTTGGTCTTCTAAGTACACCTTCTGGTGCACTTACCATGTTACGACTTGCCCCTTATATTTGTTAAAGGGGATGACGGGCGGTATGTGCGTACTCGAGGGCTGGGGGAAATGTTTCAGGAAGGCATTCATTAAACTTCCTTACTACTAAATTCGTTATTACTATTACAGGTTTCACTGTGGTCAATTGAACGTGTTGAATTGTGGCCAATCTCATCCCACTCATGTGCTACACCTTGACCTGACGTGTTAGTGTGTGACTTTTGTGCTGCGTTTCTCGTGAAAGGTGCTGGAGACGGCGGTATATAGGCTTATTGGGGCTAGAGTAGGTTTGGTTTTACGCGGGTTGTCGGTTATTGGACAGGCCCCTCTAGGTTGATGTAGAGTACCGCCAGGTCCTTTAAGTTTGGGGGTGGCTTGTATTTTTTTGGCTTAATAAATTTGCAGTTAGGCATAGTAGGGTAACTAATCCTAGTTTGTGCCCTAACCTTTATGGGTCAAAAGTCCGTGAGTGTAAGATTTTTGGGCGTCTGTTTGGTGTTGTTTCACGTATCAGTTTTGGTTAGTTCTTAGTGGTTGGTCATTTTTAACCATTATTTGTGCCGGGGGTTGTTATTTTGGGTCTTCAGTGTAACCGCGGCGGCTGGCACATAAATTTGCCGGCCCTGTTTTCCGTAGTCTGGTCGAGCGTGTGCTCATGGCCTAATATTGGTTACTGCTACTATTCCGTGTGGATGTGGCGGGGCTCGGCGTTTTAGGGTTTACGTCCCTGATGCCGGGTGGTCACTGGGGTGGGGAGGCTTGCATGTATAGGCTTGGAGTAGATAACATTAAGTCTAGGACCAAAAATTTTGTATTTGGAGTTCGGGGCTCGTTTTAGCATTTTCAATGCTATGCTTTAGTGGTAAGCTACAACTAC